CTTCCTCTAAGGGGTTGTTGTGTAACAAGTGCGTAATGTCCACTAGAACGTCCATGGATTTTATCATCAACTTGATGAATTAATTTTAAAATATAGGACTTTCCTATTAAGACAGGTTGTTCAAAAGGATTTCCTGTTCTTCCATCAAATATTCTGCTTTTTCCCGGATATTCCGGTTCAAATACCCATGGATTTTTTGTTTGCTTACTGGCTTCATATAATTCAGAAAACACTAGCTTTCTCGAAGCCTCTTGCTCATATCTCTCATCAAAAGATGCTATTCTATAATGTCTTTTTAACAGATCCCCCGCTAACCCCAGCGAACATTCAAATATCTGTCCCACATTCATTCGTGATGGTACTCCTAATGGGTTGAAGACCATATCAACAGGTGTTCCATCTTGCAAATAAGGCATATCTTGTCTAGGCAAAATTTTGGAAATGATACCTTTATTCCCATGTCTTCCAGCTACTTTATCACCTACTTTGATTTCACGTTTCTGTGAAATATATACACGAATCATTTCTAAATTATAACAGGAACCCCCCTTTTTCCGGATCCATCTCACGTCAATAACGCGCCCTCTTCCGCCTATAGGTAGTTTTAGAGAAGTTTCTTTTGCAGTGGATACCTGAATTCCAAGAATGGCTCTTAATAATCTATCCTCTGGAGCATACGAGGATTCGTTTGCCGTCTGAGGCCTTAATTTTCCTACTAAAATATCACCTGTTTCTACCCAAGATCCCAGCATCACAACTCCATTTTTGTCTAAATTGCGGAGTAAATGAGCCTCTAGATGTGGTATTTCCCTAGTGATTCTTTCAGGTCCTTGGCTTGTCATATGAGTCTTAATTTCATATTTCCGGATGTGAAAAGAAGTATAAATATCTTCATATACCAAACGTTCGCTAATTAGTACTGCATCTTCAAAATTGTAACCTTCCCATGGCATATAAGCTACTAATACATTTTTTCCTAAAGCGAGTTCCCCAGCAACTGTAGCCGCACCGTCTGCTAAAATTTGTCCCTTTTTAATGCATTTACCTCGCGAAACCTGAGGTTTTTGATGCATACAAGTATTTTTGTTGGAACGTTGACAGATAACTAATGGAATACTTATAGTAGTGTCTCCATTACTTGCAAAAAGAATCTTGTCAGGATCAGTATAAATGATCTTTCCCTCGTGTTCGGCTATAGCGGAAACCCCCGAATCTAGAGCCGTTTGACGTTCCAGTCCAGTTCCAACAATGCACCTTTCGGACTGAGAAAGCGGAACTGCTTGGCGCTGCATATTAGAACTCATTAAAGCCCGATTCGCATCATTATGCTCGATAAAAGGAATGAGAGAAGCTCCAATAGAAAAATATTGGAAGGGAAAAATACTTCTAAGATGAATCTGTTCCCATGCAATAGTCAGGAACTCTTGACGGTATCGAGCTGGAACAACCTGTTCTTCCTGAATACTCTGATTCAAGGCCAAAGAATTTCCAGCTGCTACCCTATAATATTCATCTCTATTTGGTGATAAATAAACTATCTGTGCCTCTTTTTTTGATCTTTCAGATATTTCATAAAATGGACTCTTTATGGATCCCCAATGGCCAATCCTCACATGAATAGCTAAGGATCCAATAAGTCCAACATTGATTCCTTCGGACGTGTCAATTGGACAAATACGTCCATAGTGGCTAGGATGAATATCTCGTATCCGAAAACTAGCAGTTTTCCCCGTCAATCCTCCAGGACCCAAATAACTCAATTTTCGCCCATGAACAATTTGTGTCAATGGATTAGTTCGATCCAAAACTTGAGATAAAGGATGTAGGCCAAAAAACGATTCATAAGTGGTTGTTAATGAAGTTGAAGTTACCAAATTTTGAGGAGTCGGTATCAATTTATGACGAATTGCTCCAGATATAGTTCCTCGAACTGCGTTTTCTAAACGAACAAGAGCCAGTCCAAATTGATCCTGTAGCAAGTCCGCTATAGAACGAATACGTTTATTTTTCAAGTGATTCATATCATCAAGTGTACCCATTCCAAATTTCATTCCGATCAAATGATCCACAGCAGCCAATACATCTCGTGGTAACAAAAATGTATTGTTCTGAGGTATATCAAGATTCAGTCTACGGTTCATATTTCGTCGACCAATCCTTCCTAATTCACATCTTTGTTGAAAAAATTTCTTTTGTAATTCCTTACATAAGGACTCAGAAAATATCGGATCCCCACCTACACAAGCAAATTGTTGATAAAATTCCAAAATAGCACTTTCTTTTGACCCAATCTTTTTTTTCTCCTTATCATTCAGGAAAGACAAGAAAATCTCAGGGTAACAAACATTATCCAGAATTTCTCTTAGATTCGAACCCATAGCCGACGATAGAACTAGAATAGATATTTTTTGTTTCCTACTCACACGGGCCCATATCCTTGATTTTCTATCAATCTCTAATTCTGATCTCCCCCCCCAATCTGATATTATGGTGCTGGTATAGACAGAAATTCCGTTATGGTCCAATTCTGAACGGTAGTAAATACCAGGACTTTGCAATATTTGATTGATCACAATTCTGTATATTCCATTTATTATAAAAGTTCCCAGAGAATTCATTATTGGAATGTTTCCAATAAAAATGGTTTCTTCTTGCATATCTATACCGGTTTTCCAAATTAATCCCGCGGGTACATATAATTCAGAAGAATATGTGAGTGATTCATACACAGCATTTCTTTCGTTTATCAAGGGTTCTACCAATTGATATCTTTCTACAAATAATTTAAATTCAATTTCTTGATCTGTGTCTTCAATTTTCGGAAACTTATGAAATTCTTCCGTCAAGCCCTCATTAATAAACCTACAAAATCCCTCAAATTGGATCTGACTAAATCCAGGTATTGTGGACATTCCCTCATTTCCATCATCCCAGAGCATCTTAATTTTAAAGTTTCCACTTTATCGAAAAATCCCATTATTAGCTCACTATTTATCGATCCATATGGATCGATTTCGCAATGATGGAATGTATATTCCGTTTACTGAATCACATGAAATTTTAGACAACCCTACTTCATACGTATGATAACGGAAATGAGACAGAGGAATGAAGAGCATTTTCGACGCAAGTTTGAATTTGCGACAGGTACAAATGGAAATAAATTTATAAAATAAAGCATTCCCAGAAAAATTCCGTTACTTACACTTATGGAGTCTTATATAGAATATAAAAATTCATCCAACTTCTACCTATTATTATGATAATACGATTAGATTGATTGGGTACCAAAAAAATAAATGGATTCAGAATGAAATCGAATCTCTATGAATGAGATAAAGAAAGCCAGTAGTAATATGGGTTTCCCTTTAGTTAAAGTTCATTTTATTTCATGTTGAAAAAATTTTTTGACTTTTACTAACTTTTACTATATAACTATTACTATATAACCATATATAAATATAACCATATATAAATATAATTTGATTTTGACTATATATATATAATATGGATTTATGGAATATGATTGAATTGCGTAATAGGAATAATATTTACTAAATAAAGTATATGCCGATATAGCTATCCACCTATCCACATATCTCATCTTTTTTTTATAGCAATTTTGTTTTGTTTGTGGCAACAGAAGTCAGGTCACACTATATCATAATTTCCACTTTTTCCATTGTATTATGGAAAACGAAAAAAAAAAGCACGACGATTCCCTATAAGGATATGGGATATGTACATAAAACGGTATATGTGTAACAATTTTAGTTTTTGGGGTATGGGTTTACATATACACATATCATATATATTGATATATTTGAATTGATTTGTTATGCCAGTAAGGAAAGGCAACAATTTGAGATAAAAATTGAAGAACTTTTCACTAATTCAAAAAAAAAATAGTTAATGGTTCCAATTTGCACTAAATTTTTCAGTTTGTGACCGAAAATCCTTTTTTTACCTTCTCAATGGAAAGAGAAGGGGAGTTTTTAAGGGGTGTGATAACCAATCGAAGAGAATAATCTAAATTGGATTGGATCAAAAAAAGAAAAGAATTAGTAATAGAATCTTAGTAAAAGAATATGGATGAATACTCTTTTTTTACCTATTTTAGATTTGGATCGGATTTGGCGACATGGCCAAGTGGTAAGGCAGGGGACTGCAAATCCTTTATCCCCAGTTCAAATCTGGGTGTCGCCTGATCAACAAAAAACAAACGGGGGATTTCTTATTCTACTGATTTAATTCGAATAATTTTGTCCCCGGAGCCGGAGAAGTATAAGCCTATCGATAGTTTTTTTCTCCAAATCTGGTACTTGGGTGTGGCTCAAACCGATACAAATAGGAATGAAGTGAGTCTTACTTAGTAATATGATTGACTCTCACTATTTTTTTTTTCAAAAAAAAAATAGTGAGAGTCAATTCTGGGATTCACAACGACGAAAATCAGAGGTCGAAAGTATCCAAAGGTTCCTAAAAGACAATCCATTTTTCTCCTAGGATTGAAGAAGAGATTGTACGAAAGAGTATCAAGAATTTCTAATTCTTTTTCACTACCACTACTAAAATTGTGTCTACTGACTCCATCTGGAATTAGATTGGATAGGCTGATGGGAAATCCATTTAGAAGTTGTGGAAAGTATTGAAGAAACTTTGTATCCAGACTCACGAGGGTCTCTGAGTAATCAGACATTCAATCAGGATAGTCGGTCAACTCTTATTTTTATTTTTATAGAGTAAAAGTCAAAGTCGAAAAAAAAAGGGGGGGTAACAAACAATAGGTCTTAGTATTCCCACATGTTTCATTTCATTAGGATAGAAGTATTCCTTTGCTTTGCTATCCAATTTTCCAAGAAAAGGTATGTGTATCATATCTGTACTTAATCTTAATACTTATACTTCCAAATTCTACCAGGTAGAATTTTGTTACAAGTAGATTCATTGGATTGGTTCATTAAAAGCCTTAAGTCAGAATTCTATTTTGACTCTGCGCCATTAATTCCACTATGATTATTGATCAATAATTAAATAATTTCTTCATAGAGATAGGAGACATAATTCATATGGATATAGTAAGTCTCGCTTGGGCTGCTTTAATGGTAGTCTTTACATTTTCCCTCTCACTTGTAGTATGGGGAAGGAGTGGACTTTAGGGGGACTACTAGTTGAGTAATTTAATTGTATGAATTGTTTAATTGAACGTTTTGCGAAGCTTTTTCTTTTTTAAGTTTAAGAATGTCTCTGTTTAAAAATTATACTGAAATATAGTAATGAATAAGAAAATACAATAATGAATAATAACCATTCGATCAAACAATGAATGATTACTTTACTATAGTTCTATTTCGAAACTCAAATCTACGCATGATAGGAAAATTTTTTCAACCGGATTCTTCCTAAACATTCTATTTTAATAGACCAGTTCTTACCAGAATTAGGGATATTACAATGAGCAAAAACCAGAAATGGGTTTTTTATTTTTTTCTTTATTTGTATTTGTTTCCCTCTTTTTTGACTTTTACTGTTCTAAGAGAACAGAAAGTTGTTCCGCTAATCTAATTAGATTATGGCAATACATACTTTCTATTGGAAGTGACTAGTTGTTGTCCAAACCAAATAAAAGAGGTTCTACACATAAGAAGATTAGATCCTTCTTTCGTTGCGCGATTCACGTATCGCGTATTTCACCTTTCTTTTAGACTCCTCTCTATTTTTTATGCTTAAGACATGAGATGAGTCAAAAAAAAAAAGCATAAAAAATAGAGAGGAGTCTACTCTATTAACCTATTCCCTTTTACAAATCTGAATAAATTATCATAGAATAGAACTACGCGGATCATGTTTTCTGTTAATGGATCAAGCAATAGCTTATTGGGGTGGGAAATCTAAAAAAAGAAAAAGATTCTTTGGTTTCGTTTTCTTTTCTCTTTTTTTGTTTACTTTTTTATTTAATTTGAAATTTCTAATAGATTAGTATATGCCCGTATTATTCTTGTTCCATTGATTCTTTTGATGGATCTCAGGATCCATCCTATATAAATAAATTCTAAAATAGGTTAAGAATTAGAACAGTTGGCCTTCGATTATTTTGGATCGATCGAAATACACACAGGTAAATGTAGCCAAAAAAAAGAATTGGGCTGCTATTTTGATGTATTATTTAGATATACATCTAATCCATGTACATACATATTGTATATTGATCTAGATATGGGCTTTTTTTTTATAGGAAAAAGTCTATATCTAGATCAATATATAATACAACTCTCTATGAAAATAATGAATATGATAATATATACTATATAATAGTGGATAACTATACCATACTATCCAGGCTTAGATAGTACTATCTCAGATACTTATTATCTCAGATATTTATGATTCCAGCCAGATCATTTCTTTCGTTTAAGACTTGAAGTTTGAATCCCTTTCCTTTCTTCAATCATTGATAAGAACTAATAATTCAAGTTTCAATCAAATTAGTCATTTTGACTGACTGTTTTTACGTAGATGATAAGTAAAAAAGCAGTAGGAACTAGAATGAACAGTGCAGTAGCAATAAATGCGAGAATATTTACTTCCATAATCTCATTGTTTTTTTACTTCGCAATAACTCGGGATCTAATCCCATAGAGATGAGAAATTGGATTCCTGTAAATTCAATGGGATGAATTGCATTCTGATAATACTGAATCGGATCAGTATTATGAATAACAATATATGATCTATCAAATAAATTCATCGTCGAGAATTGAATAGTATAACATAGGAAGATCCTTTATCTATACTAAATCTGAAAAAGGATTCTTTATTGGATCAGGAATCCAATTGAATTTACATCCTTTTCCACTTTTTCTTTTCTATAAATAACCCAACCTTATCGTCTTCCTTATATATTCATATTCCTCCTTCGTTATATTATACTTATACATACAATTATGAGTACATACAATTATGAGGTATTATATGACTGGTATGGTATTCTATGGATGACACACAGATCAAAAGAAAAGAGTAGGAGTGAGATGGAAAAAGGACGAGTTAAGTATCAAAAATCTAATATAATTCCAATGAATTTAATAAAAAGGAGTGTTACTCGTTCTCCTCTTTTATTTTATTAGTATTTCTTCCTTCAATTGGGACTGGAAGGCATACATAAAAAATGGAGTGTGCAATTTAGTTTATTTGAATGAAAATGAGATAGATTGTTTCCAATTAGTCATTGAGGATACCCCCCCCCAAAAAAAAAGTTGGAGCTCAAAGGGGTTTTCATTTACCCTGACAAGTACTCTGTCGAGGCACTTATGTTAAGTTCGTTGTGTCTCGTACAATAAACGAATACAATTTGCATATGTACTCCGGTAAAAAGGGGTACTCTTTTCTATTTTATTCATCAAAAATATTGAAAAACAAGAGTGGACGAGTATCTCTTAAAAAAAAATAGTAAAGTAAATATAAGAATACTACCCGAATCTAACTATTATGTTATGTCTCTCTCTTATCAATCGGCACTAATGAAAGAAATGGAAATTCCCGTATTTGTCTAATGATAAATACGAAATAAAAACAAAAGAAATCGGGATCCCGCTGGGTATTAGATCTTGCTCCCTGTTTCTTTTTTTCACGTTAAAGAAATTTATGCATTTATTTAACGGATCGGATCCTAGTTCGGGACTGACGGGGCTCGAACCCGCAGCTTCCGCCTTGACAGGGCGGTGCTCTGACCAATTGAACTACAATCCCAGCGAGGTGTATGGTATACATATTCTTAATGGTTTTATTCTTAATGGTTTTTTAAAACCTTTTTTTTTCTTCGTCGTGTTGTAAGAGAGACATGAATGATATACTAACTGATGTTAGTACACATAGATATGGACTATACTGAAAGTAACACGAAGATATGGACTATAGTAAAAGTAACACAGATTACTAGTAACCCATGTTTTTTTATTTCCAAAAATGGATAATCAACCTTTCAATGAGAAAAAACTATTTTTCTTTTCATAATCTTTGATTAAGTATTATCAATCTAGAGTCTTAGAAAGATCAGAATGAATCAGAAAAACATCGATACATAAGAAAAAATACTTGATCCGTAAAAGAGAAGGATTCCATTTTTATGTAGGACAAATTTCTTATATCATTGGTTATATCATATCATATTTATTTTATGGAGCGGCAAATATTTGGGCCGAGCTGGATTTGAACCAGCGTAGACATATCGCCAACGAATTTACAGTCCGTCCCCATTAACCGCTCGGGCATCGACCCAGGAAGAATTCATTTTAGGCTTATGGATAATCCATGATCAACTTCCTTTCGTAGTACCCCTAGGGGAAGTCGAATCCCCGCTGCCTCCTTGAAAGAGAGATGTCCTGAACCACTAGACGATAGGGGCAGATATGCCCGACTGTCATTATACTATGATGATAGTATGTATAGTTTTTTGGAATTGTCAATATAATTTAATGATATGACTAGGTCCGAACACTCTTTTCTTCTTCACTCATTAATTTTAACTTCAAACTTGTTGCTTCCTTCATTGTTCAGATAAAATAGGCCATACATATCACTATCTCACATTAAGTCAGAAAATACAAAAACGATATAAATTCTCTTTTTTACTTTTTTATAAAAATTCGGTTCAGGGTACGAATACCTTCATCATATAATTCAATAAAATCTATTGAATCTATGTCAGTGTCAGATTGGTACATGTATCAATCGAGTAAATCTCGTTTTGATTGGTCAGTAAAAGGAAACAAGCGGGGTGTCGGTCTTGAAACAATTCATTGCATTATTAAAATAAAATTGACCCGCTTCACTTTTTGAGGGTAAATCGAATTGATCCTTTACTTTATACTTTATAAGAAACCCCCATATATATATGATATGTACATAATATATACATATATTATTTATATTTGTATTTGTTTGCAGTATGCAGTGCAGTAAACTCATAATGAAAATGGCTATAATTCATGAATTGAATACAAAGGGCCCTTTTAACTCAGTGGTAGAGTAACGCCATGGTAAGGCGTAAGTCATCGGTTCAAATCTGATAAGGGGCTTTTTCCACTAAACTAAAGTTTTAGTCTTCGTTTTCGGTGTAGAATGGAGATATTCTTTTTATTTGTAAAAAGCAAAAGGTAACCACCATTATAATGACTTTTGATTATTACGAGTTATAGTTAGAAAGTTTATTAAAAAGTGAAACATTATTAATTATTAATTCATTATTATTAGTGTATAAATAGTAATGAATAATTGTAGTTAGTAGAACTAGTCTACCCTGTCCTGTAATGAGAGAGTAGTTTTTTCATGTTTAATTATTCAAATTGTTGTTTGTTGACAGGAATATTATAGAATACTTTAGATGTCCAATTACTATTATGAATTACCAAACCAAAGTATTCTTACTTCTCCATTGTTCTTATCAAACCCAGCATCAAATTTTAAATAAAGAAAAAGTAAGTGGACCTAACCCATTGAATGACGACTATATCAGCTATTCTGATATTTAAATTCGATATAGATTAAATTGTACAAGCGGATTTTTTTATTTCCTTATCCCGCGCAAGGCAAGAATTTGTCGATATTTCCAATTTCATCAATCTTCTTCTTCTTGCTGGATACTCCATGGGAATAAATCGATATTTTTTTTTTCGCTACATATACATATAAAACATATAAAAGTTTATACATAAAATAAAAAAGTATATTCAAAAATATATTTTTACTTATTTTTACTTTCCTTGATTTTAGAATCCGATATTGTTTTGTTCTTCCGCCAATACAATATAGAACAAATACGAAAAAGGAACTTTCATTTCCAGTCTACCATTACATTATATTATTTAAAGATTTAATCTAGTTTAGGGGCAAGAAAAAAAAAATAGTGAATTTTTTTTTTATTTTTTGTTTGACCCATTAAAAGGATATATTCTGGAATATGAGTCATAGGACAATTCAAGGTTCAAATACTTATTTATTT